ATGCTATGAATGACCCAGTAGCGAATACTGGTAATAATATCAGCAAAAGAACGTTCTCCTGTGCTTCCAGACATGCTGAGCTCCACATATTCTTGTACAGTAAAAAGGGGATCGATTCCGTAAAAGTGAGATCAGTAAATGGCAATTTACTGAAAATACACCTTTGTAAGATCGTCAATATAGTACCCAGGGTGTTTTTAAAGTATACCGAATCAGTATAGCTATCCTTCTTCTGACGCAGCAACGAAATTTCACTATCAGTGTCGAAATCTAGCACTAGATAATTTAATTGTTCTTTTCTTGTTACTTGTCGATGTAGAATCATGTACCATTTAATTGAAAATTCTTCAAATTCTTGTACTGTACTTGTACTGTAATAGTATAAGAGTTCTCTCGATTATTGGCTTCGGATTCAAAATCTAAGATTGGGTAAAATGTGAATCCAACGGGTTCGTTTATAATAATTCATGAAGGAGATTAAGAGTCTTATAGTCCCGAAATTAAATTCGATGTGAAATCAAGAAATATTCTTTCTTTTTTCTTAGAATCTTTTTTTTTCATTTTAAGAAATTGGTTAGTTGTCCAGTAATAAGGAACAGTAGTACATAGTATTGGATGAAAGAAAGAAAACAACGAAAAGAAAATAATAATCAATATTTGCAATGAACTTATTAGTCTTGTTGTAGTAGACTCAAAGAGTCCTTCTTTACTTAATTACAAGAATGGGTTTTTTGAATATGGAAAGACAAAATCTAGAACGTAGTTTCGAGTGATCTGATCGTGCGATCCTTTTTTTTTTTCTTTTTATTCAAGATATTATGGGAAAGCAAATTTCTTTTTTTGAATGAAGTTATACAACATAATTTATTATTTTTATATATTTTAAAATATTGAAGTTTCTTTTTTTGAAATTATATATTTAATTATTTCATTTATTTTCTTTTTTTGAATATATATATTCAAATTATATCATTTTGTTCTATATTTCCTTTTTCTAATTATTTAGAATCCATTTAATAGATTTATATTCATTTTTATTCTTTTTTTTTTTTAATATGAATATTCGTTTTTTCAACTCAAGAGTTGACCAATTCAATGAATCTGTTGATTGGAAATCACGGGATAGATAGACAGATGACAAATAGAGTTCTTATCTATGTAACTCTATTTTTGTTAGTATCATTTGTCTATAATGATAATAATTGATGAATCAAAAATTTTCAATTGAATTTTTTTTTTTTTTTTTCAATTGGTATTTTTGCTTATCTCATATTTTTGAAATATGGAAACTTAGGCAAGTGCTTTATAAACATATGTATGAAAATAATCAATTTTATTTCATTTAGTCTCTTCATGCTTACTATAACTAGTTATTTCGGTTTTCTATTAGCAGTTTTAACTATAACCTCAGCTCTATTTATTGGTCTGAGCAAGATACGACTTATTTGAAATTAATTAACTGTACAATTAATAAAAAGAAAGATTTGTGGGGTAGTCCATATATTATATATATTCTAGAGTTCGTTATCTTGTCAATTTCCAATTATTGATCATTGAGATTCATGGACAATACATATTAATATTTAAGGATCAATATTACCTCTCCTTTTTTTCTTCTGGTGCAAATAAATTGAAATGATTGAAGTTTTTCTATTTGGAATCGTATTAGGTCTAATTCCTATTACTTTGGCTGGATTATTTGTAACTGCATATTTACAATACAGACGTGGTGACCAGTTGGACCTTTGATTAATTAACATCTATTTTTTTGCTTGACCTCCTACTTGCTTGAACTCATAGGGGGTCAAATTCAGATTGCTGTTCAATTATTTCAGTACAATTTTGACCTACCAATAACAAGAATGCAATCACGCTCTGTAGGATTTGAACCTACGACATCGGGTTTTGGAGACCCACGTTCTACCGAACTGAACTAAGAGCGCGTTATTTTCAATAAAATAAAAGTAATCCTAATATATCTTGCATGTATATACTATCATATAGAATATGAGAAAATGAAAGAAAAGATTAATTAGGTATGTTCAATTGTAATCGATCTCAATTGATTCCTTTTTACTGTCCAGAAAAAAAAGTAATAGGTAGGGATGACAGGATTCGAACCCGTGACATTTTGTACCCAAAACAAACGCGCTACCAAACTGCGCTACATCCCTTTCAATTGGTCTACAGTGTCATTGTAGAGAATCCCTGTCTTGTTTTCCAACATTTTGATTTATTTCCTAATTTGATATAAACAAATTAGATTGACATTTCTTCTTTTTTGTTTCATATCATATAACATACATACCATATAATAATAAAAAGAATTATATACGCATGAAATAACTATGAAACCCGCCGTAAAAAAAGAAATATTTTTAGATAATGTTGAGGCGGAAAGGGACATATTCTTTTTTTTTTCTAAAAAAAGAATATCTACCAAATTGTTGTAGATTTCAATTTCAATTAGAGAGTTCGTGCACAATATAAGCGGAACTATATAGACATCTGATCATATATGTATTACCATTATGTAGTACAAATTACTATAAAGAATAAAGAAGGAGTTTTTAAAATGAGAGATCTAAAAACATATCTCTCCGTGGCACCAGTAGTAAGTACTCTCTGGTTCGGATCTTTAGCGGGTCTATTGATAGAGATCAATCGTTTATTCCCAGATGCGTTGATATTCCCTTTTTTTTCATTCTAGTGATTAACCCATTCTAGTTGTTAACCCGGGAAGGGGTGAAGAAGATTACAGCTACAATCAAATATCTGTGACTAATCCTCTCCCCTTATCTTTTTTTTGTTATTAGAATACAAAATAATTTAGAAAAAGAAAAGAGAAAGAATAAAAGTGGATTCAACCTCAGTCAAACTCGGACTTGGGCCTAGGTTCCAATTAAATTACTAAACGAGTGATAACGGAAATAAAAATTTGATGGCTAGCACAAAAATATAATACAAGATACTGAAATGAAAAATGAAATACTGTACTGCGATTCTAAATTTTGAAATCCTTGTATTACTTATTATTACTATAATATGATATGATTGCAACGAAATCTTTCATCATATTTTAGCAACTTCTGTTTTTTTCGTTCTTTTTTTCTTTTCGTCATTTTGTTTTGGATTTGAAAATGAAATAGTTGCGTAAATCAAAAATACAAAGGAGGTTCATGGCCAAGGGTAAAGATGCCCGAGTAACGGTTATTTTGGAATGTACTAGTTGTGTTCGAAACATTTCTAATAAAGAATCAATGGGGATTTCCAGATATATTACTCAAAAGAATCGACACAATACACCTAGTCGATTGGAATTGAGAAAATTCTGTCCCTGTTGTTACAAACATACGATTCATGGGGAGATAAAGAAATAGACTCGTCTGTGTGTAACCCTTCCATTCCAAGGAAAATGAAAAATGACATATAGAAAATAGATTTTCTATTAAAAAAAAAAAATCCTATTTCTTAATTCTAAATCAGTTTTTTTTGATCCGATTGAAATAGGATTTTCGGGATAAGGAATAAACAAACCATGGATAAATCAAAGCGAATCCTTCTTAAATCCAAACGATCTTTTCGTAGGCGTTTGCCCCCGATTCAATCGGGGGATCGAATTGATTATAGAAACATGAGTTTAATTAGTCGATTTATTAGTGAACAAGGAAAAATATTATCTAGACGCGTAAATAGATTGACTTTAAAACAGCAACGATTAATTACTATTGCTATAAAACAAGCTCGTATTTTATCTTTGTTACCTTTTCTTAATAATGAAAAACAATTTGAAAGAAGCGAGGCAATCGCTAGAACTATTGGTCTTAGAACTAGAAATAAATAAGCTTACCTTTCAATTGAATAAAAATGAAAATCTAAACGCTCAAAGTAGGCTTGATGCTTTGTTCAAAAAATCCGAGAACCTAGATTTGATTTTCGTGTTGTAAGAATAAAAAAAAAAAAAGAATGAGGGAAGCAGAATCAATCTTTTTTTTTTATTGAACATCTTTGTTCATTTTGACAATTTTATGATATTTATCATACTAATTTCTACTCTACCTTCCCGGCGTTCATTCTGCAGGGAACTCCATTTAAACTATTCCGATGGATTCTTTCGACTCTTCTTATTTTCTAATCTCATTTGAAATCATATAAAGACAATTCCTATTTAATATAGCGATTTGTGCAAGTATTTTACGATTAAGAAGCAACTGCTTCTTGTACAGATTGTTCATTAATCCACTATAATTATAGTATACTTTACTGTCTCGAACGACTGCATTTATTCGAGCGATCCATAAATGGCGAAAATCCCTTTTTTTCCTAACTCTATCCCGATAGGATGAAACCAAAGCTCTTATTTTCTGTTGAGTAATAGTTCGAGTAAGTCTTGAATGAGCCCCTCGAAAACTTGCTGCAAATAAACGAATTTTTGTTCTACGTCTCCGAGTTATATATCCTCGTTTAATTCTGGTCATTGAATAAAAAAAACTTTGATGAATAACTAATTGATTTCTTTTCTTTCAGTTATTCCTTTCCTAGTCTATTAATAACAAAACGGATTTTTCCAATGTATAAAAAAAAAATTCCAATGGCTTTTGCTACTATAACCTTCCCGACCACTATTTTTTTTTTTATTTTTTGGGGAGGCATTTCATCTCATAATAAAAAATTGTATTGATATTGTGATACTAAGTATCAAAAAAACATAGTAAACATAAAAAAAAAAAATAGAAATGGATAAAGAAATAGTGGTTTCCATCGTTTCTATGGTTAGTTCTTAAACGGTGAGGTCCTCTCTATACACCGGAGCTCATTCTTTTATATTGTTAACTTGTACAGTTCACGTTCTTTGGCTCTACTCATGAATTATCGTTCTTTCACAATGAGATTTACCTATGCAGTAACGGTATTTAATTATGAAGATTCGCCGGGTAGCTAACCCTCTTAGTCCGTTTTTGCAAGAAGAAGGGTATAATAGAATCCTTCTGTTAAATAGGATTTCCTCCGCGTAATGGATAAGCATTTATTACCAATGGGGAATTCTTTCTCATCTTAAATTGAAAACGGGGGTGATTGGATTTGCACCAATATAAACCATAAATTTGATACACAATAAAGGGTACGAGAAATCTTTTTTTTTAGATAGTGAATGTAGCTCTTCCATTCTATCCTATTCATTCACTGGTATTGATCACTGATACTGGAAAAATACTTTCATTTCTTTTGTGCCAGTCTATGATCTGAACGAGTCGCACATACACCCTAGTACATGTTCCTCGACGCTGAGGACATCCCCGAAGGGCGGGCGATTTGGTGACATTTTTGATTGGCTGTCTTGTATTTCTAATAAGTTGTTTAATAGTTGGCATGTTGAATCATATACATAATGAATTGGTTTAGATCGATCCTAACCGGATGATTATGAATTAGTTCTAGATTCTATATTAATAATTAATAGTATTAATAATACTAGATTAATTAATATAAAATATTCTATTAAACCCAGTAAGAAGATAAAATCTAAAATTGCGGATTTGAAAAAAATACCTTCTTTCTATTTTTTATTCAACGGCTACAAGATCAACAATTCCATGAGCTTGGGCTTCTGTTGCTGACATAAAAACATCCCTTTCCATGTCTTCGGATATAACCCATAAGGGTTTGCCTGTTCTTTGTACATAAACTCTTGTGATGCTTTCCCGCAACTTCAGTAGTTCTTCCGCTTCCAAGATAAATTCTCCCGTTTGTGCCTCATAAAAAGAACTAGCAGGTTGATGGATCATTACCCTGATGATTTAATAAACGGTTTCTCTATCTCACATGATGAGTTAAAGAGAAAAACAATAAATAAATTGAAACAACCGTACAGGCATCTTTTGTGCATTGCATACGGCTTCACAATGGAATTCATTTTCACCTTCCAACAAAGGAATAGAAAATATAGGATCTATCAGACCCAGAGGAGTAAATGATCCAATAACCACCCTTCCTTTTATTTTGAAGTCATTTTTAAATACTATGATGGCTCCGTTGCTTTATTATTTTTCGTCTTTTATTCAGCAATCCCAAAGTTTCTTTTTTTATTTATTTGTAATTCAAATAAATAAAAAAAATTATTTATTTGAATATTCTTTCATAACCAAATATTGTTAAGAGTCTTCTGTTGTGAAAACAAAAAAGTTTGTGACGCTGAAAGAGGGGGCCCTCGATAGATCAAATAAAATAGGAAATGCCTTTTATCTCATACTACTGTTTCGATACATAATCTTAAGGATTTCGAAAAAACAAAAGAATAAAAAAGGGTCTCATATCGAATTCAAAGTGCCATGCTATTATTACTTAATATTCATATTTTATATGGCGAAGGCATAGTTTTGTTTTCTTTTTTGTCTCAAATTGAACTAAAAAAAGCAGTGGCGCCAAGCGTGAGGGAATGCTAGACGTTTGGTAATTTCTCCACCGACTAGAATAAAAGATCCCATTGAGGCGCCTAATCCCATGCATATTGTCTGTACATCAGGTCGCACAAATTGCATAGTATCATAAATAGCTACTCCGGGTATTACCCATCCGCCGGGAGAGTTTATAAATAAATAAAGATCTTTGGTATCATCCTCTATACTGAGATATACCATAAGACCAATAAGTTGATTTGAGATCTCGCTATCAACCTCTTGGCCTAAAAAAAGTAATCTTTCTCGATAAAGTCGGTTGATTAGGATAAAATTGTATACCTTAAGAACCGTACATGCACCTTTTGATGCATACGGTTCAACAAAAATTGCGAAAAAAAAAAAGAATCAATGTTTAGATTCCAGTCTTTTTTAGTTTAGCGAGATCTTTTTAACTTCTAATGAACGGGCCTTCCTTTTTTCAAGAAAGATTCGTTTTGGCTCCTTTATCTATAATCTATACTATAAAAAATAAAAAAAAAACGAATTCATTCAATTTATTGATCTAACTTTTCATTGATGTATTCTTTCATCGAAATTAAATAGAAATTACGATGTAATTTTCTTGTTTCTGAATGGGCTTCTTCACTTCAATTCTTTTAGGTTTATGCTATACTCCGAGTAAAGATACGTCTGATTTGGATTTGCACATATAGGACAAATGCCTAAATACCATGTCTTTGTGCTACGACTTCTTTTTTTTTTTTCATTATTTTTATGTTTTTTATACCAAATATTCAACGTATTCATCATATGACTCGATTGATTAGCAGTTTTAGATCACTGCTATTTATAACTAAAATATGATACAAGTAGTAATTATCGAATCCATATATTCAAAATTGGGTTTTTTCTAAACGGAGCCTCTATACTTCATTTTATTGGTCCAACCAAGCAAACCATAAATTTTTCTAATTGATAAGATTAATCTGTATACCCCCTCAAAAAAAATAGATCTAATTACACTTCACGCTCCAAATTTTTGATAATTCAATCAAGCTTTCTTGGGCGAAAGAGAGGATATCTCGATCGGGGGAGAGAACGG